TAGACATATCCTGTTCTTATACAAATAAGACTTTCTTGCCTTGCTTTCACAGCACCTCGGGGTATCTCTAAAGACATTACTTCACATTGAGTTTACAATTCTAATTCTATAGCAATTAAATAAATAAAGATAAATAAATAAAGGTGAAATCTTATGAAATTCATGTGTATTAGTAAGATGAATATATTATTAGCTAAGAGAATAATAATGAATAATATGAAAAGACTCATATGCTATTGGTATTATTTTTTTCATTACGATCCATAATAGCAAATTATTGCTTTTACAGAATGCATTGATCGATTCTATTATCTCTCCCTGTTTAAGATTAAATAGATTTGAAAAAGGGCCTTAGATATAAGATATAACAACTCGTGGATTCTCTATCGGAAAATTCCAATTATAGGCTTTGCTTTGAACCTATACTATCTCGTCGCCCGGCTTGCGCCCCCAAAAAGTCGAGTTATGAAATGAGAGTTTGAAGTCTTCAAAGACTCATTCCAAATATGGGTCTTTTGTACTCGAAATTAGGTTTCATATCAGTAAAAAAGTTGTTTTGAAGCAAACCTATACACTGGGGCGCAGCACGGCGATAGAGTCAGTCAAATGATAAATGATGTGATTCTGATCTATAAAAAAAAAAGGATATTTTTCATTTTTAATGGAATCGCGAGTTAGCGGACGATTCGGCAGACAAAATGCTAAATGATAAAACCAACTCACGGAAATCGAAAGGGGGCAAACACTAATGGATTAAAAGACAATTAATTCATTATCTTTGAGACAAGACAATAAATTCTTGGGACTGCTTTTCCGCACAATAAAAGCGACGGGTCAGGGGATTGCTAATTCAGCCAAATTCCAACCCTAATATTATTGTAGAAAGTAAGCATCGGTAGAATTGGAATTTTGAATGATGGGCAATTGGTTTGGAGTAGAAAATTGGGATACAAATATAGATTGTATAACAGCCAGCCTAAGACCCATATGATTTACTATTTGATTCCATTTGTCTTGGGTCTCGTTGTAGTTTTTTTTACCCAACCCGGGCTCATGTCATGATTTTTCCTTCAAAAATCAAAAATCCCCTTCTTTTGGGTATACAAAAAGAGAAAAGGGCCTCTTGATTGTGGTCAGAGGTCAAAATCATCATATTATGTAATAGCACCATGAAGATTAATGAATATGAAGAATAGGTTTGTTTATCCGAAATTTCAAAACACCGGTTGGGTCCATTGAACTTCATTTTTACATTTTTATTAGTTTTATGCTTCGAACGATCCCAAAAGAGCGAGTGTGCTGGAATGATTCTATTCCGATGGAACAAGCACCCGGCCAGCTACAAACAATATAATAATGAGAAAAGTATACTAGAATACTATAAATACACTAAAGAATTAGTAAGATAGAAAGAAAAAGAAATGCCATTTTTTTTTTTTCATTTTCAATTCATTACCAAATTAGGGCTATACGGACTCGAACCGTAGACATTCTCGGTAAAACAGATCAAACGTTTTATTATCGAAATGATTTGACCTGTTTCAAAGACCCAACATGCATTTTTTTTTTGCATTGGGCTCTTTCATCAACTGATAGAAAGATCAGCTAGTCCGCCATATTTTTCTTGATAAAAAGATAACAAGATGGCTCCACGTGCTATGATTCAGTATTTGTATTTCTGCTCATGAGCAATACCAAAGTGTTTCAAAGAAGAGTTGGCTTGACGTAGGTCTGCCTATGGCCTAGATCAACCTAAGTGAAATGTAGTCTCTATCGCTCTGCTCAAAGCGTCAAATATGAAACTTTATACACCTTAAAGTTCATAGGACGAAAAGAGATTTTTTTGAGGTCCTTCTACTCATTCTACCTAGCATTGAGTGGTCTGAATATTGACCTTATCAATTATCAAATCTATGATGGGTTCGATTTTAGTGCCCAAATGGGCACCCTACATAATTGGACCAATCAAATATTTGTCAGGCTCTTGTTCTCTCGAATCCATGGAGTAAGACATCAATTTCTCAATAAGAGAAATTCTGTTGATTGCATGATGGACTCCTTTGAAAAACATTGGCGCGCGTGTAAACGAGGTGCTCTACCTAACTGAGCTATAGCCCTTTTATTTGTGAGAAATATTTTACTTTGTATTTCATGTCTTGTCAAGATGAATAGTACTATTCATCTTGACAAGACATGATTGATCTCTCATATGTTTCCTGTGAGAATATTGCTTAGAAGTCAAATTCTATCTATAATCCATCAATGTGAGGGGTTTCTTTTGTTTCTCTTTGTGATGATAAATAACCTACTTAACCCAGTGGTTAGAGTATTGCTTTCATACGGCAGGAGTCATTGGTTCAAATCCAATAGTAGGTAGAACTTATTAGATACCGCAGTCAATGGTATCTAATAAGTATTTCTACCCGCCTTCTTTATTCTTTGTTATTTATTTTGTACCTTTTCCATTCCCTGCTACTCCTATTCTATTGAATTGATTGATTTTTTCCTTGCGTCAGAATCCGATTACCCTTGATTGAGTCGGCAGAATCAAAAAAAGAGTATATAAACACAACCTCTTTTTATTATTTGGCCACGCCAACAACTAATTACGAGATTGCATTAATAGCCTCTACTCGCGTTCTAGCTCGTCTGAGAGCTAAATTCGCCTCAATTGTTTGTCTTTTCCCTTCAGCTCTACTCAAGTTAGCTTCCGCTATTTCAAGAGTTTGCTGAGCTTCTTTTGGATTAATGTCACTACCCCTTTCCGCATCGTTTACTAAAACGGTTATTTCATTATTGACTATTCTAGCGAAACCACCCATCAAGGCTATTGTAAACCATTGCCCCTTCAGACCTATTCTCAAAATGCCTATATCTACAGCCGTGGCAATGGGGGCGTGATTTGGTAATACACCAATCTGACCACTATTAGTAGATAAAATGATTTCTTTCACTTCCGAATTCCAAATAATTCGATTAGGAGTTAGTACACATAGATTTAAGGTCATTTCTTCGATTTGCTCTCCTCGTCTAGGTTCAGAGCCTTCGCGGTAGCTTCATCGATGTTACCTACCAAATAAAAGGCCTGCTCAGGAAGACTATCTAATTCTCCGGAAAGGATCAGTTGAAATCCCCTAATTGTTTCTCTTAGACCAACATATTTTCCCGGGGAACCCGTAAATACTTCTGCTACGAAGAAGGGTTGTGATAGGAAACGCTCAATTTTTCGTGCTCTTGCTACAGTTAAACGATCCTCTTCGGATAATTCGTCCAACCCAAGAATAGCTATAATGTCCTGAAGTTCTTTGTAACGCTGTGAAGTTTGCTTAACCCTTTGCGCAGTTTCATAATGTTCCTCGCCAACGATCCGAGGTTGAAGCATGGTTGACGTTGAATCTAAAGGATCTACTGCTGGATAGATCCCTTTGGCAGCCAGTCCTCTGGATAATACAGTAGTGGCATCTAAATGTGCAAATGTTGTGGCAGGGGCGGGGTCAGTCAAATCGTCCGCAGGGACATAAACTGCTTGAATGGAAGTTATGGATCCCTCTTTGGTAGAAGTAATTCTTTCTTGCAAAGAACCCATTTCTGTACTAAGAGTCGGTTGATAACCTACAGCAGAAGGCATTCTCCCTAATAAAGCAGATACTTCGGACCCTGCTTGGACGAAACGAAAAATATTGTCGATAAATAGAAGTACGTCTTGTTCATTAACATCCCGGAAATATTCCGCCATGGTTAGGGCAGTTAAACCAACTCTCATACGAGCTCCCGGCGGTTCATTCATCTGACCATAGACTAGGGCTACTTTTGATTCTGCAATATTTTGTTCATTAATGACTCCCGATTCTTTCATTTCCATGTAAAGGTCATTTCCTTCACGAGTACGTTCACCTACTCCGCCAAATACGGATACGCCTCCATGAGCTTTGGCAATGTTGTTGATCAATTCCATGATGAGTACTGTTTTACCTACTCCAGCCCCTCCGAAAAGTCCGATTTTTCCTCCACGGCGATAAGGAGCTAAAAGATCCACTACTTTAATCCCTGTCTCAAAAATCGATAATTTGGTATCTAACTGTATAAAGGCAGGCGCAGATCTATGAATAGGAGATGTTGTGCGTGTATCTACAGGACCTAAATTATCAACAGGTTCTCCAAGAACGTTGAAAATTCGTCCGAGAGTCGCTCCACCAACTGGAACACTTAGAGGAGCTCCTGTGTTAATCACTTCCATCCCTCTCATCAGACCATCTGTTGCACTCATAGCTACAGCTCTCACTCGATTATTTCCTAATAATTGCTGTACCTCACAAGTCACATTAATTTCTTGGCCAAGAGTATCTTGACCTTTAACTACTAAAGCGTTGTAAATATTAGGCATCTTTCCCGGCGGAAAGGCTACATCCAGTACCGGACCAATGATTTGAACGATACGCCCCTGGTTTTTTTCTTCAAGTGTGGAAACCCCAGGACCAGAAGTAGTAGGATCAATTCTCATAAGAAAAAATAATCAAAAGAGAGTCTTCTTTCATTTTGCAAACCTAAAAAACAAAAAAATGTCCGAAAGAAAGTTGAGGCCTTAATCCAATAAGAAATGGGAGTTAGTACTCGATTTCACTGATACGATCCAACTGAATCCAATTCCATTCTTTAACTCAATTCAATAAGTGAAGTTTCAAGTTCAACGACCTCATTTTCAAAAAGATCAAGTAGATAAATTAAGAATCATGAGGAATTCTTTCATTTCGCTAAGATTATAGATATTCCTAACGGAATTCGAACCTGAACTCTATTTATAGATTGATTCTTTTTCTGGCATTAGCCATTGTTTTTTCTTTTTGCATATTGATTTCCACCTATTCTTCTTATAGCCTTTCTTCAGGAATTCCACCTATTTTCACATCTAGGATTTACAACTACAAGACACTGTCAAAAGTTCATTTTTCTATTTAAATACTTATCAAGATAAAGTAAGGGATTAGAAACTGAAAAAAAAA